AGTTCAAATGGGAGAAAAAAATCTGTTGATAAATGAATTCCAATTTGTTGACTATTACTTATAAAATCTTGCTCTATAATCTGGTTTGATCTTGTAGTCCAAATAATCCCGTACCATGACGTATCTGAAATAATAGTAATTAGTGAAATAAAAAGACTTATACAAACCATCGAAGTAATTCCATCTCCTACGGTCCAAAGATGAAAATCCTTGTAATATTCGGAGCCCTTCATGAACATCACAGCAAAAATGATTAAAACATTTATAGCTCCTACGTAAATAAGTAGCTGCGCAGCAGCTACAAAATAGGAGTTAGATAGAATATAGACTAACGATGTACAAACAAGAACCAATCCCAAGGAAAAGGCCGAATAAATTGGATTGGGAAGTAATACCACTCCTAGACCCCCTAATATAAGACCCGATCCTAGAAAGACTAAAAGAAAATCATGTATTGGTTCAGATAAATCCATTTTTTATAAAAAATCAAAAACGAAGAATTTCATGACTTTATTGACCTGACCAGGAAAAAAGCTGTTTTTCTATTTTTTATGATACTTTGAGATTGTTAATTGAATGAAATTCTAATGGGTATAAATTGAGGTGGATGCTTTTATTTTATTGGACCACTATCCATTCTTTACTCGTCGAAAGAGTAGTTTAAACCTATCTATTTTTGATATTATTTATCTACTTTGAAACCATTACTATTTTACTATTATCTATTATAATATATAATATGGAAATCGGTTTTGTTTTCAATCTAAATTAAGCTAGTAGTCTCATTAAGCAACCACTAGTTTGAATTGCCCAAGCAAAAATCTCATTGTTTTAGATCCGAACTAAGCCTTCGTAATTCGTAATTTTTTTGAATCGAATTAAGGGTTTATTCATTGTTTATTTGAGGTAAATTCAAAATTGTTCGAATTGTGTAATCATCAATTACTGACATTGGTAAGCGACCCAAAGCGATTTGATTATAATTCAATTCGTGACGATCATAAGTGGAAAGTTCATATTCTTCGGTCATTGATAAACAATTTGTTGGGCAATACTCAACACAATTACCACAAAATATACAGATTCCAAAATCAATACTGTAATTCAGCAATCGTTTCTTTCGAATATCAGTTTCCAACTTCCAATCAACAACGGGTAAATCTATAGGACATACACGCACACATACCTCACAAGCAATGCATTTATCAAATTCAAAGTGTATTCGGCCTCGGAAACGTTCCGATGTGATCAATTTTTCGTAGGGGTATTGAATAGTTACAGGTAAACGATTTGCGTGGGACAGGGTAATGATGAAACCTTGGCCGATGTATCTGGCGGCTCGTATTGTTTGTTGACCATAATTTAGGAATTCCGTTATCATAGGGAGCATATGTTGAATATCTATAAAAAAGATTTTATGCTTGTTTCTTTCTCTTGTTTGAGACAAGTCGTGAATCTAGGATATTGTGGTCTTTTACAGTGAAAGAAGTTGGAACGAGGTTGTCAATAATAGATTACCTAGAGAAATCGGTAAAAGAAATTTCCACCCAAGATTTAATAGTTGGTCCATTCTCAGCCTCGGTAAGGTCCATCTTGTTGCAATAGGAATGAACAAAAACAAATAAGTTTTGGCTAATGTGATAAAAATACCAATTAGTCTTCCAAAGACTTTACCCCTTTTATTTATGCCAAATAGCTCAGGAACTAATATGTACGGAATAGAAAGATTCCAACCTCCCAAGTAAAGAACTGTTACAAATAATGAAGAAACTAGTAGATTCAGATATGAAGCAATGTAAAATAAACCAAATTTGATACCTGAATATTCGGTTTGATACCCTGCTACTAATTCTTCTTCTGCTTCTGGTAAATCAAAAGGTAATCTTTCACACTCGGCGAGAGACGAAATTAGAAAAACGATAAACCCGATGGGTTGACGCCACAAATTCCACCCCCAAAAACCATATTTTGACTGCGCTTCCACTATATCAACTGTACTTGAACTATTAGATAATCATAGTCGATGATAACATCACTGTGCCCATCGCTATTACAGAACCGTACGTGAGATTTTCACCTCATACGGCTCCTCAGAGGTCACAAATAAATCTAAGGGCCCTTTCCTCTTCTTTATCTTGATATGTTTGTCAGATAGAATCAAAATATAGCCTAAGGTCCCAAATTAGACCAATGGAATTCTGTCTGCTATATTTAAAATTAATAAAAATAAATAAGTGCTTCTGAATTTATCTCATCTTTTAAGAATTTTAATTTGGCTTTGTTGATTAATAACCTTATCATTAAATAAAAAAAAAATGTGCTTTATAGCAATATCACATATACATTTCAACCTGGAATTTTCAATTACGAAAAAAATTAGAGAGTTGATTAGTTCATGAATCATGACAAAAATTTGATCTCTCTAAATATAAATAGAAATCAAAATTAAATTATAGGAAAGAAAGAATAAGAACAAAAAAAGAAAAAGGAAGAAAAAACAACGACATCTCTCCTTTTTTCTTTTGCAATTAGATTCTTTTCTTTATATTTTGATTTATTTTATTTCATTCCTATTCTCCTTTCTCCGAAAAAGGGCCTTTAACCAAAGTAAAAGATTACTTCGTTCTTGATAGTTATTTACTTACTCAGTGGATAGGAACATACTCTGGATCAGAATCATGGGGAGTACTTCTTGATCATTTCTACGAATGTAAAGCCCCAATTTGAATTCCTTTTATGTACAGAAATATCCTCTTGGATAACTTACATAATCTCAATTATTAATCCTTTGTGTATCTTGGTCTTCCTAACCATCCACTTATTTTTTCTTTCAAAAACCTCCTGTTGTGGAAATCCATCTATGGTAATAGACAAGAAAAACTCCATACAGTTGATCTTTTGAACCCGCTTCAAGTTATCATGACAATTCACGAATCTTGGGGTAAACAATCTCTATTGCTTATGTTTACTTTTTTCACCATTTGATTTTTGTACATAGGAAATGAGACTCAACCTTTTACTGCAAATTTAGAAGCCGTTTTCTTTCACTCATATAACTATCTGGTTTAGTTCATCAACTTAAATGCTGAAGAAAAATATATATAGTCAATCAAATCCTTTTATCCTTGTTTCTAGAAAGAAAAGAATTTGGAGACATTTTAGAGCTCACCGAATCACACGTAGAGATATTGATAACACACATAGAGCTAATGGTATTTCATAACTAATTGATTGAGCAGCTGCCCGTAGACCACCCAAAAAGGAATATTTATTATTTGATCCATACCCCGACATAAGAAGTCCAACGGGAGCAATACTTGAAATGGCAATCCAGAAAAAAACACCAATACTAAGATCGGCTAGAACAAGGTGATCACCAAAAGGAATTACTGAATAACTTAGAAAGATAGATATTACTGCTATGGATGGTCCGATACTGAATAAACGAGTATCTCCTGTAGATGGAATAAGGTTCTCTTTCAAAAGCAGTTTTGTCCCATCTGCTAGAGCTTGAAGAATTCCTAAAGGTCCGGCATATTCAGGTCCGATACGTTGTTGTATTCCTGCAGATATTTCTCTTTCTAACCAAACAATTACTAGTACACCTATTGTGATTCCTAATACAAGAGTCAAAATAGGTACAAGAATCCATATGATCCCATAGACTTCTTTTAAGGATTCCAATTTGGAAAAAGAATTGATAGTCTCCATTTCTGTTGTATCAATTATCATTTCAACGATCAACTTCTCCCATAATGATATCTATGCTACCTAGTATTGTCATAATATCAGCCAATTTCATTCTTTTAACTAACTGAGGAAGAATTTGCAAATTGATAAAACCTGGTGGGCGAATTTTCCATCTCCAAGGAAAAACGCTCTGATCTCCTATCAGAAAAATTCCCAATTCTCCTTTTGGGGCTTCAACTCTCACATAAAGTTCTTGTTTCGACAATTCAAAAGTTGGAGAAGGTTTTTTACTAATAAACCTATATTCAAAATCATTCCATTCAGGATCTTTTAATCTGTCAAAACGTCGGATTTCTAAATTTTCGTAAGGCCCTCCTGGAATTCCTTCCAGAGCCTGTTGAATAATCTTTATGGATTCTGTCATTTCACTGATTCGTACTAAATAACGAGCTAATGAATCCCCTTCTCGTTGCCATTGAACCTGCCAATCAAATTCGTCGTAAGACTCATAATGATCAACTTTACGAAGATCCCATTCTATTCCGGAAGCTCGTAGCATTGGTCCCGATAAACCCCAATTTACTGCCTCGTCTCTTCCAATAATTCCTACGCCTTCAACTCGTTCTAAAAAAATGGGATTCCGGGTAATAAGTTTTTGATACTCAGCAACCCCTGTTAAAAAATAATCACAAAAATCCAAACATTTATCTATCCAGCCATAGGGTAGATCAGCAGCCACTCCTCCAATACGAAAATAATTATGCATCATTCGCATACCAGTGGCCGCTTCGAATAGGTCATATATCAATTCTCTTTCTCGAAAAATATAGAAGAAAGGGGTCTGCGCACCAATATCCGCCATAAAAGGACCGAGCCATAATAAATGAGAAGCTATCCGACTCAACTCCAACATAATGACTCTGATATAGCTAGCCCTTTTAGGTACTTGAATATTGCCTAATTGTTCGGGTCCATTTATGGTTATTGCTTCTGTGAACATAGTAGCTAAATAATCCCACCGTGTTACATAAGGCAAATATTGTATAATTGTTCGGTTTTCTGCAATTTTCTCCATCCCTCTATGTAAATAACCCAATATTGGTTCGCAGTCGACAACATCTTCACCATCTAGAGTAACGATGAGTCGAAGAACACCGTGCATTGATGGGTGCTGAGGCCCCATATTGACTATCATGAGGTCTTTTCTTGTAGTTGGTGCAGTCATAAGTTTTTTAACGATTCATTCTTCCATGAATTACTGAAAGTGAAAAGAAGTTCATCAAAATTGAATCGAAACATATAAGTGAAAATGCAATAACTCTTCAAATTCATTTAATCAAATTAACGAGTTTTTGTCTCTCGAATGGCCAATTTATTAATTAATTCTTTATAACGTACTCTATTTTTTTTTGCCAAATAAGCTAGCAGTCGTTGACGTTTTCCCAAAATTTTCTTCAAACCTCTCTGAGATAAATAGTCTTTTTTGTGCAATTCTAAATGTGAAGTAAGTCTCTGTATCTTATTGGTGAAATTGAATACTTGAAATTCAACAGATCCTTTCTTTTCTTCTTGAGAAGTAACTGAAATGACATAATTTTTTACCATAAACGAATTTTCCCTTTCTTTATTTTACAGATATGGATTTTTTCGAATTTTATTGATCAGTAATAATAATGCCAGTAATTTGAACGTGGTATATAGACTTAATTTCTTTATGAACCTCTAATTTTATCAATTCCAATAAATTAATCAAATGAAAAAATTGATTCAGATAGGAATCCAAAAAGGTGATAGGTACGTTTTTTTCATTCACAAAAGTGAATAATTGAAACCTAAAATCCTAAAATGAAAAATATTCTGTTGATTCATTTTTAGATCTAATCGATACCTTATTTTATTGATTTAGTATCGTCTACTCGAATTAGATTCGAATGAGATGTAAAACAAGGCATGTGTGCTTTTGTTTGCTTTCATATACTCTATACGAGACAGGGTATATAATACTATCAATTAATTTTCAATCGTGGATACATATGTATTCTTAAGATATTGAAACGGCTACCATTATTGGTATCAAACCAATAACGATTCATACAAGCTAAATCCTCTAATCGATAATTAGGCCAAAGAAAGAACTTCAATTTAATTAATTTATTTTTATCTTTATAAAAGGGTTTCCTTTCATCCAAAAACTGACTCCAGTTTTTTACATTGGTTTCATTGCAAAATACTGAATTGCTATCGACACCATCCCAATTCAAAGAATTAAAAAAACTTCGAATTCTCAATTCTCTACGACGTCTAGACCATAAAATATTTTCAGGAACAAGCAAATCAAAATGATTTTGTTCTGTATTTATTCTTTGAGTTTGAGGTTGCAGAATGAATTCGTCAAAATTCTTTTTAGCAACATATCTTTGTTCTCGGTATCTTTGATTAGTTTGGTGTTTACTTTTATGAACCAACGAAATACCTATGGTTTGATACATAAGAAATTCTCCATTATTTTTTACAGAGAACCTAATGGGTTCGATAATCAATACCCCCTTCTTTAGTAAGTCTGTAAGAGGTAAATTTGCCTGAATCAGCATTGTATCCAAACACATTTCTCTCCTTTGAATTGACGATATAGTAATTTTGGTTGGATTTGTCAGTCGAAGCAGGAGACAATATACCTTGATATTTTCGAGCAGACTTTGATTCAAAGCATCCTTCCATTTCAATTGAAAAAGCAAATAACGTTGCAAGAACAAATCTAGTTCTGCTTCCGTGTTGCTTTTGTATTGTTTTTTAGTTTTACCCTTTTTTGTGTCTGATTCCGCGTAATCTTTTTCAAGATCGTTTTGATGTTTTGAGAAAACAGGGCCCCGATTTTCTTTGTTTTCTATACTCGATCCATGCTCTCTTTGACTTGCGGTTTCTTTTGCTTCTTGAATTCTATTTTTTTTTTTTTTATTTGATGGTATAAAAAAGTTTTGTTTTTGGTTTTGACTAACCTTTTCATTTGTATTCAAATTTAAAAGAAGGAATTTGCTTGGTATAATCCACGGTTTTATTTTATAGACATTAGAAAGTAGTAAAAATTCTGGGAAGAACCAAAATTCCAGATTCAATATGGGACGATTAAATATTTTTTCATTCATTCCCATCCAATCAAAAAAGACTTTTTTCGAATTTTTTTGAGTTTTTTCTGGATTTTGATGAGTTGTAAGATAAAACCCCCCCTTTTTCTCAATTATTTGATAATTATCAATTATTTGATAATTATTAATACCAATTTGAGTATTTGGATTACTGTTGGTATCGATCTTAACCCAGGCCTCAATATCTCCTTTTTGTCTAAGAGAAAAATGGAGAATTTTCCAATCAAAATATTTTCTATCGAGATTTCTTTCTATATCTAGAATATTGCCTTTTCTTAGATAATTATTGATATGCAGATTGCCGGACATATCAACAAAGTTGTGTTTGGACGGGTTGAAATTATATGAAATTTCGAAGTTCTTTTTGACTTGAAAGGGTAATCTAGAAATAAATGAGTCATTTTTTTTTTCATAATTAATTGATTTAGATGCTAAAAGATCATATCTATAACATTTTTTAAAATTATCTTTTTCGTTTGATAATGAATAGAGTTTCAAATCATTTTCTTTTTTGTAATGACTTAATTGATCTTTTTCATATGAATTCCATTTGTTTAAGTTTCTATTTTTATTTTGAGTCATACAACTTTGATTAACTTTAGTTCGCCATTTTTTTGGCATTAATCTAGACCATCTAATCTGAGATAAATCGTATTGATAATGCCGTCTTAACCAGTTTTTCCATTGATTGATTCTATAACTCTGAAGTTTCTTATGTTTTAATTCTGAATGAAATATTCCTAGTGTTCTAAAATAGTCCTTTATTTTAGTCGTAAGGAAACAAGACATTGTGTTATATTGAAGAACAGATCTAAATTTAGACAAATTAATAACTTGGGTTTGTGATAATTTGTAAAATACATATGCTTGTGACAAGTAGGATAAATCAAAAAAAATATGTGAATTTTGCTTACTAATATTATAAACTGACTTTTTTATAGTCGAAATAAAGATAAAGTGCTTTTTTTTATTATTAATTTTTTCTTGATTTATTTCATTATTGGAAATGGATTTCTCAATCAATTTGTTTGTTGATTCAAGAAAGAGTTGTGTAGTAATTCTAGGAATATTAATGATAGATAAAAATAGATCGATGTATAATCTTGGAATGAATAATTTTCGAAAATAATGGAATTTCCGTATTACTCGAATATTTCTGTTTTTTAATTTTTGGAAAATTTTTTTTGGCGATTCGAATTTTTTAATATTATTTGTTTTATTAGTATTAGGCTTAATGTCTATTTCTGGAGTTACTTTCTTTTTCTCTTTTGTAATTCTTTCTATTTGATTTTTTATTGTACTTGTTCTATCAGTCAAATCCTTCATTTTTTTTTCTATCAGTGAAGAATTTAGCTGATTTCCAGATTCAATTTGACTAAATGATTCGTTAATTATTTGATTACTAATTAGATAATCTTTATCTTTTTCCGTTTCATTCGATTCAGAGATTTCTTTGAATCTAAATAATCTAAATAGATTTACTTTTGAAAGTTCTTTTTTTATTTTTTTTATAAATCCAATACTTTTGATAAGCCATTTTTTGGCTTCTTTGAAAACTCTTCTAAATAATTTTGTTTTTCTTTTTAAAATTTTTAGAGTTCTAAAATATTTCTTTTTGAATTTGGCAATTTTTTTTTCGAGTTCTTTAAAAATGGGCTCAAAAAAGGAAGGGCGCTTTCGGGGAGAACCAAAGGGAAGTTCAGTTTCCATTCCCCAAACTGTTAAAAAACAAAAATCATCTTTTTGTTTTTTCTTTTTCATTAGCTCTCTGCGGGAGGGGTACAGTTTAGATATATGCCAAGGTTTCAGACAAAAAGGAAATAAAATTTTGATCTGAATCCCGTCTCTCAACCAATTTTTGGGAAATTCTGTTTCTGATAATTGAACACCATTATAAGTACATTTAATCTGCATTTCTCTATTCCATTCCTGAAAATCTTCAGACCATTCAGGAAGTTGCAAGAATAACATACGCCCGATATTTTTGGCTATTATCAATGAAGGTAATATAATATATTTTCGAAGAATTGATTGAGTTATTAACATGTAACCTCTTACCATTTGCGCAAGAATAATGCTATCCCAGGCTTCTGCGATCATTATACGTGTTTCTTCCTTTTTTTTGTTCGCCTCTTTTTCGTCCTTTTCTTTTTTCTCTTCTCTTTTTGTTTGTTCTTCTCTAGACGCTAGAATCTTGAATTTTCCTCCTTTACCTGTCCAATTTAGAAAAATTGGTTTAATCAGTTCAGAGATATCAAAAGAAAAAAGACGGAAGGGGGTTATTCTGTCGACAAAAAGGGGGGAATGTACATTTGCTTGAAATAGTTTCGAAATAGAAGTTTTGCGCCTTTGAGCACGCATAGAGCCTTTAATTATACCGCGCCGAAAATCTGATAGTTGCGAATAGCTTATTAAAACCAGTTCCTCCTCATCAGGATCCTTAGTCGCGTTGTTTTTGTTGTTGTTGTTAGTCTTGTCAGTAAAAACAACAACACGTTTCGATTTTCTTAAACGAAGTTGATGATCCATTGATATGCGATCTTGAAATTCACCCATTTGTTGGTCCAATTCGGTGATTAATTTATGTGACCAGCGAGATACTTTTTTACTGATTTCTTTTATTCCAATCGATTGTTTTCCTGATTTTATCTCATTAGGATCAATTGCCTTGAATACAAATTTTACAAATCTCGTTCTTTTTTCTGAATTCACCCTTTCCTGTTCTTGGTCTGAAAATAAAGAAAGGCCTTTCAAATTTAAACTAGATTTTAGTTCGTTACGTTCGTTACTTTCGTTACCAAATTCATTGATTAAAGTATTGATTAAAGTTAAGAACTCGTCATTTTCTGTTGATAATGGTTTTTTATCAACCGTATACGCTTTTTGTTCAAATTCTTGGTAATCAGTATTCGAAAGAAAGATAGTATGAATCCTATTTAGTCTCACTTTATCTTTCCTATTTTCTAGCAAAGTATTTTTTATTATTGAAGATGAAACTCCTTTTTTGATTGTTCCGCGATATGGTCCATTTAACAAAGGATCATACACTCTAGGCATGTATTCTTTTTTAGTATCATCATTACACAATCTAGTCTGTGTTTCGAGTATATCCAGAGAAAGAGATTCCTTGTCTAGAATTTCAAGTCGATTTACAAATTCCTTATTCA